TCATTGTACATATGCATTTTAGTTAGTAATTCCTAATTCTAATTTCATTTCAAGCAAAAACAAATGATCTTGAACTCAAATTCAAATATCGGATTATCTATGATCTATTTATTAGAATAGCGAACTAGGACTATATATGTATTACAATATAAAATTCTTACAATATACAATACAAAGAAAATAAATAAGAAAAAAATAGTAAAAGAAGAAGGAGGATTTTCAATGCAAGATATAAAAACATATCTCTCAACGGCACCTGTGTTAACCACTTTATGGTTTGGGTCTTTAGCAGGTCTATTGATAGAAATTAATCGTTTATTTCCAGATGCCTTGTCTTTCCCCTTTTTTTCATCCTGATGAAATTCTTGTCTTGATAAAAAATGAAGAATATTTGAGATAAAATTCTACGTAACATGTCTCTAAATTCTTTTTCTTTTAATCTATCCTAAAACTCTATCCTAAAACCTAAAAAAAAAGAAAGAGTGTATTGAATCTCAGTGAAAATACAGTGAAATTTTGGGGGAAAAGAAATGGAAATGTGGATCCAGTCTAAGGACGGTTCCACGAAATTTTAACATAGAAAGAAGAAAATACTGAGATTAGTATAGAAATGATTCATAGTTAGAAAAAATTGTATTAATTAATTATTACTATTACAATATTCTCAATATTCTTCTATTAATGAATAGAACTCTTTTTCTTTATATTTAGAGTCTTTATAGTAATTTCATTTGAGATTAGAGTACTTCGAAGTCATTCGAATTCTAATAATTCAAAAAAGAAAAGAGTTAGAAATTCCATAGCGAACGAAGTCGATCCAAAATGAAAAGGAGGTTCATGGCCAAGGGTAAAGATATTAGAATTATAGTGATTTTGGAATGTACCTGTTGTGTTCGAAAGAGTGTCAATAAAGAATTGCTGGGCATTTCTAGATATATTACTCAAAAGAATCGACACAATACACCCAATCGACTAGAATTTAGAAAATTTTGTCGCTATTGTCAAAAGTATACGATTCATGGGGAAATAAAGAAATAGATAGAAAAGAATTCGTGTTTGATTTTTCCAAGTAGTGGGAAGAATAAGAACTTTACATCTTAACATATATAACACAAACAAAATCCTTTTTTGGTCGAATCTTAAATGAATAAGAAAAAAAAGAGTATTCTATTTTATAGATTCTTTTATATCGAAGGAATAAACAAACAAGGAATAAGCAAACCATGGATAAATCCAAACAACCTTTTCGTAAATCCAAGCGATCTTTTCGTAGGCGTTTACCCCCAATCGGATCGGGGGATCGAATCGATTATAGAAACATGAGTTTAATTAGTCGATTTCTTAGTGAACAAGGAAAAATCTTATCTAGACGGACGAATAGGTTGACTTTGAAACAACAACGATTAATTACTATTGCTATAAAACAAGCTCGTATTTTATCATTGTTACCTTTTCGTAATAATGAGAAACAATTGGAGAGAGTGGAGTCGATTCCTAGAATTACTGGTCCTAGAACAAAAAATAAATAGATAGACTCTTCAAAATTCCAATCGGAACTCAAGCTCATATTAATGTTTTGCTCGAAAAAAAACTAGAATCCAGATTTGATTCTTGTATTCTAAAAAAGTAAAAATGGGGAAGAAATCTTTTTTTCTTGAAAGATGTTCGTTTATTCCTACTACTCAAATCTTAATTTCTTTTTATTCTCTCTTCCCGGAGTCCATTCTCCGGGAAATCCTGTTTCAACCATTCTTGTTTCCTGTATAATAGATTCTATTAAGATTCTTTTATTCCTTTATTTGATTTGTATTCTTTTCTTTTTGATTTAGAATTTTCTTTGAAATAATATCAAAACAATTCTTATTTGATAGGGCTATTTGCGCAAGTATTTTACGATTCAGAAGCAATTGTCTTTTGTACATATTGTGGATAAAGAGGCTATAACTATAGAATAGCCTATCCTCACGAGTTACCGCATTTATCCGAGTGATCCACAAACGACGAAAATCTCTCTTTTTCCTGCTCCTATCTCGATGAGAGGAAATCAAAGCTCTCATTCTTTGTTGAGTAGTCGTTCGAGTCAGTCTTGAATGAGCCCCTATAAAGGTTGATGCAAATAAACGAATCTTTTTTCGATGTCTCCGAGCTGTATATCCTCGTTTAACTCTGGTCATTGAATCAAATGAAACTTTATTGAATAACTAATTGATTTCTCTTCTTTCAGTCATCCTTTTCTTCCGGTCGATTAATAACAAAACGGATTCTTCCAATATATAAAATCTAAATTCCAATGGCTTTTGCGACTATAACCTTCCCGACCACGATTTTTTCTTTCTTCAAGGTATCTCGCCTGGAAATAAGAAATTCGACTGCTACTAAAGAAAGAAGAATAGTGGGTTTCCTCGTTTCTATGGCAACTTCTGAAACGGTGAGGTCCTCTCTATACACCGGAGCCTCTTCTTTCATTTCATCAAAAATTCTTGTGAACTTGTATAGTTCACACTCTTTGGCTCTACCCATCTATTTTTAAATTAGAATTGAAAAATTCTAATTCTAAAGTAATAGTCCTTTTCACAAAAAAGCTATCCATACAGTGACGGTATTTAATTCTGAAAGTTGGCTAGGTAGCTGACCTTGTTAGTCCGTTTTTTTTCAATAAAAGGAATAGGAGCATAACCTTTTTTCTCCGCTTAATGGATAACTATTTGTTACCAATGGAGAATTCTTTCTCATATCAAATGGAGTGATTGGATTTGCACCAATAGAAACCATAAATTCATAACATAATTAGGTAGATAATAGATCTTGATACTAGTCAATCAAAAGACCGTGTTCCACCCTATACTATCCTAATTCATTGGTAGTGGTTGTTGATACCGGAAAAGATTTTTGCATTTCTTCAAACTCATGATCTGAACTTAACGAGTCGCACATACACCCTAGTACATGTTCCTCGACGCTGAGGACATCCTCGAAGAGCGGGAGATTTCGTGACATTTCTTATTGGCTGTCTTGCGTTTCTAATAAGTTGTTTAATGGTTGGCATGGTGTGTCTATAGAATCTCATTCTATATAGAATAGAGCGGGTTGGCTTAGATCGATCTTAACCTGATGATTGATGATTATGAATGATTTCTATTCACACGTAAATCTTGAAAAGGAATTCGTATATTTATATGGAATTTATGGAATTCCCAGTATTTTCATTTTTGATCGCGACAAGATCAACGATGCCATGAGCTTGAGCTTCTGTTGCTGACATAAAAACATCCCTTTCCATATCTTCGGATATAACCCATAAAGGGTTGCCCGTTCTTTGTACATAAACTTTTGTGAGAGTTTCGCGAAGCTTCAATAGTTCTTCTGCTTCCAGGATAAAATCCCTTGCTTGTGCCTCGTAAAAAGAACTAGCAGGTTGGTGAATCATAACCCTGATGATAACATCATGAATGGTTCTTCTATCTATATATCGCACGATTGGATGATAAAGTAAGGGGGAATATCAAAATAACAATAAAAAAATAGAATTAAACAACCGTACAGGCATCTTTTGTACATTGCATACGGCTCTGCAATGGATTTGATTTTTTTGATAGAATTTATTTTATCGAAAATAAAATAATAAATAGAACCTATATAATCCAAATCAATAAATGATCCATTTACCAACCTTCCTTTCGTAGTAGTTAAAAAGAAAAGATACTATGATGGTTCTGTTGCTTTATATATTTATCTTGTCTGTGGTTTAGCAATCCCAAAGTTTCTTTTTGATAAGATCTAAGAAGGAAAAAATGATTTTTTTTCCATTTTTTGGATTCTTTCCTCTCATAACATAAAAATAAGAAAGAGACTTCTGTTGTGGAAGAATAATGGTTTGTGACGCTGAAATTGACTCTTGCTTGACGCATAAAATCAAATTGGGAATAACCCTTCTTTCATACTACTATTTCGATACAAAATCTCATGTTAGAAAAAAAAACAATAATGGTTTGTTCATATCGAACTCGAAGTGCCATGCTATTATTACTTATTCTTTATTTGATTCATATTCGATACAGCGAAGGCATAGTATTCTTTTTTTCTCAAATAAAAAAAACTCATTGGCGCCAAGCGTGAGGGAATGCTAGACGTTTGGTAATTTCTCCTCCGACCAGAATGAAAGATCCCATTGAAGCGGCTAATCCCATACATATTGTATGTACATCTGGTAACACAAATTGCATCGTATCATAAATGGCTATTCCTGGTATTACCCATCCACCTGGAGAATTTATAAACAAATAAAGATCCCTAGTATCATCTTCTATGCTGAGATATACCATGAGACTAACAATTTGATTCGAGATCTCGCTATCAACCTCTTGGCCTAAAAAAAGTAATCTTTCTCGATGAAGTCGGTTGATTAGGATAAAATTGTATCCCTGAGGAACCGTACGTGCACCTTTGGATGCATACGGTTCAAAAGAATTGTGAAAAAAAAAATCAATGTGTCGATTCCAATCCTATTTCTTTTTTTTTTAATGAATTTTGCCCCCTTCCCCTTACCTCTATTCTATAATGTAGAAAATAAAAAAGAATTTTATGAACTTATTGAACTAACTTCTCATTGATGTATTGTTTCATCGAAATTCAAATTACGATGTAATTTTCTTGTTCCTTAATGGGCCTTTCAATTCTTTTAGGTTCTTGTTCTACTCCGGGGGAAGATTTGCCCGAATTCCATTTGCGCATATAGGTCAAATGATTCCAGTACCACTTCTTTTTTTTTTTCAATTGTTTCATACCTTTCCCCAAAAGATTTGATGTATTAATCATACTACTTCATTGGTAGGTAGTTTGATATTATCGCTATAGTAAATTAGTAAATATAAGAAGAGTCTATTCTATATTATACAAGTGGTAATTGTGTAATCATAATCGTCATATATTCTACATAATCTATTATATTCTAAGATTCTATTATCTTTCTATTATAGTAAGTTATATTCTATTTAATTACT